CGTTCAAAAGAAGTCTGAAGGAAAAATTGTTTTATTTATAAAAGACCTATTTCCCTTTTTTTTAGTCCGGTTGCGAGGTCTGAATAATAGGTATGAATCATAGTTCAAATATTTCTTTTCTTTATCTATTCTATATAGTCCGTGCTCCAGAGACTAGAATAAATATCTGACGAAGTAGAATCATCTTGATAGAGATGACAGATCCATTCTCTGTATTATCAATAGGATCAATTATAACAAGTCACACGCTCATATTCCGGAAATGAAATATCGAAACAAATAAATTTCACGATCGAACTACCAGAATGGTCTATAAATCCAAGTCTTAAGTAATCTTAAGTTGAAGTATTAAGTCTTTTAAGCATTAAGTAAGTCTAAGTAAAATAATCTTTTTTGATTAAAAAGCTAGGAAGTCCTAGTTTTTATGAACTAATTCGTTGAAATTCCATCCAGTAAAACTGATGAATTATAAATTTCCAAAATAATAGATAGAAATATTGCAAATAGAGCCATTGCGACTCCCATAAGTGGTGTAGTCCCCCACCCTGGAGCTACTTTTCCATATTCCGAATTCAATGGTTTCAATAAACTTCCTACGCCAGTTCGTCTTGGCCCAGATTTCAAACTACTCTCAGCGGTTTTTGTAGCCATAAATCCTCTTTCATCATGGGTTGTAATCTGTTGACTTTGTATACCATTTCGTTGTAGTTGTAAATAAACGGCATTATCGCGATCCATTGTGATCTTGAAATTTTCGAAAAAAAAAAAAATGGAAACAGCAACCCTAGTCGCCATCTCCATATCCGGTTTACTTGTAAGCTTTACTGGGTACGCCTTATATACCGCTTTTGGGCAACCCTCTCAAAAATTAAGAGATCCCTTCGAAGAACATGGGGACTAGTTGAAGTAACGAGCCCCCCATATTTATATTGGGGGGCTCATCACTTCAATGGAAATAATGAAAAATCATTTCATTTTTTTAGTTGGAACTTTAGGTGGTTCTCGAAAAAAGATAGCGAAAAATATTATCCCTAAAGTTGAAACTAAGAGGAATGTATAAACCAATGCTTCCATAGATTCGATCGTGGTTTACAATTATAGCTTCCACACCTATTCATTTTGGATCATTTACTAAATAAATTGTCAATTTCAATTGAGAATTTACTCAATTTACTATTACTATATTCTCTATCTATAAATAGACTCTATTATTATATAACTATATACTCTATAGTGAGTCTTACTATATATACTATATAGTATAATAGTATAGTCAATTATTATTACTATTCAATAGATTCTATACTCTCTTTTTTTTCTAATATCTTCTATTATAAATATGAAATAGATAATAGATTCAATTAATGTTGAAAATATAAATTCTAGCTTCATTCTATAAATTAGAAATAGAAAGACTCTATCTAAATCTCAATTTAAATACTCTAACTATAACTATAATAAAACTATAATAAAATAAAAAAGAGAGGTAAAAGATGACAAAGTTATTTTGTATCAGACTACTTGTCTCCTTGTAGTTGGATCTCCAAGTTTTTGGAATGTTCCAAATTCTACTTGAGCATCCAAATCTGGATCAATACCGGCAAAAACATCTCTGAACAAGGTTCTGGCACCGTGCCAAATGTGTCCGAAAAAGAATAGCAAAGCAAACGTAGCATGTCCAAAAGTGAACCAACCCCTTGGACTGCTACGAAAAACACCATCGGATTTCAAAGTAGCCCGGTCTAATTCAAAAATTTCACCTAATTGGGCGCGTCTAGCATATTTTTTCACAGTAGCAGGATCACTATAAATAACTCCATTGAGTTCGCCACCATAGAATTCAACAGTTACCCCCACTTGTTCAACACTATACTTGGATTCTGCCCTTCTAAAAGGAACATCGGCCCTCACAATTCCGTCTCCATCTACCAAAACTACCGGAAATGTTTCAAAAAAAGTAGGCATACGACGTACAAAGAGTTCGCGCCCTTCTTTATCTCTAAATACGGGGTGCCCTAACCACCCAACAGCTATGCCATCCCCGCTATCCATTGAACCTGCTCTGAATAATCCCCCTTTCGCCGGATTATTACCAATGTAATCGTAAAAAGCTAATTTTTCGGGAATTTTAGACCAAGCTTCCGATAAACTCAGATTTTCGGCTAGTCCGGCGCCAACTCTTCGATATATTTCTTGCTGGAAGTACCCCTGATCCCACTGATAACGGGTGGGGCCAAATAATTCGATTGGGGTAGTTGCTGAACCATACCACATAGTTCCAGCAACAATGAAAGCTGCAAAAAAAACAGCAGCAATACTACTGGAAAGCACAGTTTCAATATTACCCATGCGTAATCCTTTATATAGACGTTGAGGCGGACGGACACTAAGATGGAATAGACCTGCTAATATGCCCAATGTACCTGCTGCAATATGATGAGAAGCTATCCCCCCCGGAACAAAAGGATCAAAGCCTTCTGCACCCCACGCTGGATTTACAGATTGTACTTTTCCAGTTAGTCCATAAGGATCAGACACCCATATTCCAGGACCATATAAGCCTGTTACATGAAATGCGCCAAAGCCAAAGCAAGCCACTCCTGAGAGAAATAAATGAATTCCAAAGATCTTGGGCAAATCCAAAGAAGGTTTTCCCGTACGTTCATCAGAGAATATTTCTAGGTCCCAATAAACCCAATGCCAGATAGCTGCCAAGAAGCACAAGCCAGAAAACAAAATATGTGCCCCTGCCACGCCTTCATAACTCCAAATGCCCGGATTCGTTATAGTTCCTCCTGAAATACTCCAACCCCCCCACGAATTGGTTATTCCTAAACGAGTCATGAAGGGTATAACAAACATGCCTTGTCTCCACATTGGATCAAGAACAGGGTCAGAGGGATCAAAAACCGCTAATTCATATAGAGCCATCGAGCCAGCCCAACCAGAAACTAGAGCTGTATGCATTATATGGACAGAAAGCAATCGACCGGGATCATTCAATACAACAGTATGAACACGATACCAAGGCAAACCCATGTAAATACCCCTTTCTGAAAAAGAAATAGACATTATGTAACTTTATCGCATTGGAAAAGACTAAACCATGTACTTAACGTACTTCACCTGTTCGGTATATTTTGTATAGGAAAGGATTAATATTGATTTTTATTCCTTTCTTTTATTTATAATAACAAAGAGAAACAGATCTTATTCTATACCCGATAAGTACCAATACGCAATGGGAGGTTTTTACGGGAAAGAGTGCATAGATACTTGTTTATCATTTGAAATCATTCGAACAATAGGCCGATCCAATCGATCCCATTCGTTCCAATTTTTTATTCATTCTGTCTTCCTCTATATACTTATATATACTAGATATACTAGAATTCTAAATTCTATCTATATAATAAGAAGAAGAATATTCGATTAGTATTAGATATTAGAATAGAAGAATGAATAATATTCAGTTCTTTTTATATATTCTATAGTTCTTTATCTAATAGAATATTTTCTAATCATCTTATATAATATAGATAATATAAGATGATTAGATATAAAAAGAGAAAAATTTAGATTCTAATTTCGATATATAATATATATTTGAATAAAATTCTATATATATCTTCTATATATCTATATATATATATAGATATATAGATATATAGAAGATATATATAGAATATATAATTTTAAAAGATAAAATAAATAAAAAGGATGAAGACAATAAAGCCATTGTTACGTTTCCATATTAAAGTAAAGTATAGTACTTCATTTTTTTATTTATTTTAATGCCCATTGGTGTTCCAAAAGTACCTTTTCGGAGTCCTGGAGAGGAGGATGCGGTTTGGGTTGACGTATAGTGCGACTTGTCAGACATATTGGTCATATGGTATTTCCCCGTTATCTCCCCCGATCGAGTATTCTATGTTTCACCCAATCCAATAGATATATATTCCATATTGTATTGATTTAACCATCAATAATTTGGAGCGTGAAGCACAATAATTCCTATTGGGGATCAATATTATCAATTATAATAATTGATGGTTTACTTGAACTGATAAAATAAAGTATCCAGGCTCCGTTCAGAGAATAAATGGTAAGAGTAAAGTAATAGAATGGGAGTGTAAATGTAGTAATATAAACTATAAAAAAAATATATATATATATATAAATCTAATGAAATTATTAAGAATTGAAGAAAGTCATTAGTAATTCAATATAATCTCACTTACTAAAATAGAACTATAATAGAATCTATTATATAATATATTATATGGAATATATTATTACACGATTACCGCTTGTATCAGAGGCTATTATTATACTTACTATAGAGATAATCTCAAACTGCCTACTCCAAAGGAGTAGTATGATGAATACATTGAATAGTTTAGGGAAAGGTATGAAACGAATTGAAAAAAAAAAAAGAAGTGGTACTGAAATCATTTGCCCTATATGCGCAAATGTAATTCGGGCAAATCTTCCCCCGGAGTAGAACAAGAACCTAAAAGAATTGAAAGGGCCCATTCAGGAACAAGAAAATTACATCGTTATTTGAATTTCGATGAAAGAATACATCAATGAGAAGTTAGTTCAATAAGTTCAGAAAATTCTTTTTTATTTTCTACATTGACATTATAGAATATAGAGAAGGAGGCCAAAACTCCTGTTAAAAAAAAGAAATAGGACTGGAATCAACACATTGATTTTTTTCGCAATTTTTTCGAACCGTATGCATCCAAAGGTGCATGTACGGTTCTTCAGGGATAAAATTTTGCCCTAATCAACCGACTTCATCGAGAAAGATTACTTTTTTTAGGCCAAGAGGTTGATAGCGAGATCTCGAATCAACTTGTTGGTCTCATGGTATATCTCAGTATAGAAGATGATACTAGAGATCTTTATTTGTTTATAAACTCTCCAGGCGGATGGGTAATACCAGGAATATCCATTTATGATACTATGCAATTTGTGTCACCAGATGTACATACAATATGCATGGGATTAGCCGCTTCAATGGGATCTTTCATTCTGGTCGGAGGAGAAATTACCAAACGTCTAGCATTCCCTCACGCTTGGCGCCAATGAGTTTTTATTTGAGATGAGAAAAAAAAGAAGACTATGCCTTCGCTGTATCAAATATGAATCAAATAAAAAAAAATAAAATAAAGAATAAGTAATAATAGTATGGCACTTCGAGTTCGATATGAACAAACATTATTGTTTTTTATAACATGAGATTTTTGTATCGAGATAGTAGTATGAAAGAAGGGTTATTCCCAATTTGATCTTATGTGTCAAGAATAAATTTCAGCGTCACAAACCATTTTCATTCCACACCAGAAGTCTCTTTCTTATCTTTATGTTATGAGAAAAAGAGTCAAAAAATGGAAAAAATTATTAGATCCTTCTTGTTGGATCATATCAAAAAGAAACTTTGGGATTGCTAAACCACAGATGAGATAAATATATAAAGCAACAGAACCATCATAGTATTTTTTTCTACTACGAAAGGAAGGGTGGTAAATGGATCATTTAACGATTTGGATCGGATGGATTCTATTTATTTTTTTTTTTGATAGAATTTCTTATATCGAAAAATAAATTCCATTGCAGAGCCGTATGCAATGTACAAAAGATGCCCGTACGGTTGTTTAATTCTATTTTTTTTCCCCCTTACTTGAACTCAATCATGCAAGATAGAGATAGAAGAACCGTTCGTGATGTTATATCAATATCATCAGGGTTATGATTCACCAACCTGCTAGTTCTTTTTATGAGGCACAGGCAGGAGAATTTATCCTGGAAGCAGAAGAACTATTGAAGCTTCGCGAAACCCTCACAAAAGTTTATGTACAAAGAACGGGCAACCCTTTATGGGTTATATCCGAAGATATGGAAAGGGATGTTTTTATGTCAGCAACAGAAGCCCAAGCTCATGGCATCGTTGATCTTGTAGCGGTCGAAAATGAAAATGCTGGGGATTTCGTATAAATATAGAATTCCATTTACAAATTTGAATTTTCCGTGATTTGATATTGAATAGAAATCATTCATAATCATCAACCATCAGGTTAAGATCGATCTAAGCCAACCCGTTCTATTCTATCTAGAATGAGATTCTATAGACACGACATGCCAACCATTAAACAACTTATTAGAAACGCAAGACAGCCAATAAAAAATGTCACGAAATCTCCCGCTCTTCGAGGATGTCCTCAGCGTCGAGGAACATGTACTAGGGTGTATGTGCGACTCGTTCAGTTCAGATCATGAGTTTGAAGAAATGAAAAAAAAAATTATTTACGACCACTACGAATGAATAGGATAGATAGAGTGGAAGACGGACATTTAATTGACTATTTTATAATATCTTAAAATGAAGATTTATCGTCGACCTATTATGTTTATGTTATGGAATTTATGGTTTCTATTGGTGTAAATCCAATCACTCCGTTTGAGATGAGAAGAAATTTTCCATTGGTAGCAAAAAGTTATCCATTAAGCGGAGGAAATAAATTTATAAGAAGCAAAAAGGTTATGCTCCTATTCTTGAAAAAACGGACTAACAGGGTTAGCTACCCAGCTAACTTTCAGAATTAAATGCCGTCACTGTATGGATAGCTTTTTTGTGATTTTGTGAAAAGGACTATTTATTACTTTCTAATTAGAATTTAAAAAAGAATTCTAATTGAAAAATATATGGGTAGAGCCAAAGAGTGTGAACTATACAAGTTCACAATAAAATTTGATGAAATGAAATAAGAGGCTCCGGTGTATAGAGAGGACCTCACCGTTTCAGAAGTTGCCATAGAAACGAGGAAACCCACTATTCTTTTTTATTTAGTAGCATTTTCGAGATACCTGAAAGAATAAAATCGTGGTCGGGAAGGTCATAGTAGCAAAAGCCATTGGAATTTATAGTTTATATATCGGAATAACCCGTTTTGTTATTAATCGACCGGAGGAAAAGGGTGACTGAAAGAAGAGAAATCAATTAGTTATTCAAGAGAGTTTCATTTGATTCAATGACCAGAGTTAAACGAGGATATACAGCTCGGAGACGTCGAAAAAAAATTCGTTTATTTGCATCAACCTTTATAGGGGCTCATTCAAGACTTACTCGAACGACTACTCAACAAAGAATGAGAGCTTTGGTTTCCTCTCATCGAGATAGGAGCAGGAAAAAGAGAGATTTTCGTCGTTTGTGGATCACTCGTATAAATGCAGTAACTCGCGAGGAAAGAGTTTGCTATAGTTATAGCAAACTCATACACAATCTGTACAAGAGACAATTGCTTCTGAATCGTAAAATACTTGCGCAAATAGCCCTATCAAATAAGAATTGTTTTGATATGATTTTCAATAAAATCATCAATAAAAAATAAAATAAAAATCAAATAAAGGAAGAAAGGAAGAAAATAATCTTAATAGATAGAATCTACTATACAAGAAACAAGAATGATTGAAGCAGAATTTCCCGGAGAACGGACTCCGGGAAGATAGAAGAAAAAAAAAATTAAGATTTGAGTAGTAGGAATAAACGAACATCTTTCAAGAAAAAAAGATTGCTTCCCCATTTTTACTTTTTTATAACACAAGAATCCAATTTTGATTCTAGGGTTTTTCGAGCAAAACATTAATCTGAGCTTGAGTTCCGATTAGAGTTTTGAAGAGTCTATCTATTTATTTTTGGTTCTAGGACTAGTAGTTCTAGGGATCGACTCAGCTCTATCCAATTGTTTCTCATTATTACGAAAAGGTAACGAAGATAAAATACGAGCTTGTTTTATAGCAATAGTAATTAATCGTTGTTGTTTCAAGGTCAACCTATTCACCCGTCTAGATAAGATTTTACCTTGTTCACTAATAAATCGACTAATTAAACTCATGTTTCTATAATCGATTCGATCCCCCGATCCAATTGGGGGTAAACGCCTACGAAAAGATCGTTTGGATTTACGAAAAAGTTGTTTGGATTTATCCATGGTTTGCTTATCCCTTGTTTGTTTATTCCTTATATATTTATATATTTATATATAATATATAAAATAATATAGAAAATACAATTCTCTTTTTTTTTTCTTCATTGAAGATCCGACCAAAAGAGGATTTGGTTTGTATTATATATATGTTATGTTAAGTCCCGCTCCTTGAAAAAATCACGCACTCTGTTCCATCTATTTCTTTATTTCCCCGTGAATTGTATACTTTTGACAATAGCGACAAAATTTTATCAATTCTAATCGATTGGGTGTATTGTGTCGATTCTTTTGAGTAATATATCTAGAAATGCCCGTCGATTCTTTATTGACACCCTTTCTAACACAACAGGTACATTCCAAAATCACTATAATTCTGATATCTTTACCCTTGGCCATGAACCTCCTTTTCATTTTGGATCGACTTCATTTTAGAACTTTCCTCATTTTTTTTTTTTTTTGATCCGAACCAAATATAAAATAATTAATAAGAAGAAAACAAAAAAAAATCTATATTAATAAAAGTTACTAACTAGAAATGTAATTTGTAAAGATTCTTTTTTAAAATTCTAATAATTTGAATGACTTCGAAGCACTATAATATAAAATCTAATTATTAGGAATTACTAGAACTATAAAGAAAGATAGTCATGTTCATTAAGAGAAGAATATTCAGAATCTAGTAATAATTAAGTAATACAATTTTTTCTAACTATAAATTCTTCATATCTAATCTCAGTATTTTCTTCTTTCTATATTAGAATTTCATCGAACCACCCCTAGACTGGATCCACTTTTCCATTTATTTTTCCCAAAATTATATCGTAGATTCACTTTATCTTAACTGAAGTTCGATATACTTTTTATTTCTTCTTTCCTATCCTAAATCAAAAATAAAAAGAGAGCAAAATTGGAGCCATGTTACGTAGAATTGATATAAAATCTTCTTCATTTCTTCACATATAAATAAAAGAATTCAATAAAAATGAAAAAAAGGGGAATGACAAGGCATCTGGAAATAAACGATTAATTTCTATCAATAGACCCGCTAAAGACCCAAACCATAAAGTGGTTAGCACAGGTGCCGTGGAGAGATATGTTTTTATATCTCGCATTGAAAATCCTCCTTCTTCTTTTATTTTATATTTACTTTTTCTTGTAATTCTTTATTTGTTTCTTTATTTTTATTGTATATTGTAATACATATATAGTCTAGTTCGATATTCTTAATTCTAATACATAGATCATAGATAACTCAATCTTGTAGTTCAAGGTCATTCGTTTTTGCAATAAATTGAATTAGAATTAGGAATTACTAACTAAAATGCATATGTACAAAGATCCGGCAGATGAAATTTTGCCGACAAAAAAAAAAATGACAAGAACATTTTATATTTTATATTTTATATATTATATATTATATATATGTTAATATATTAATATATATAGTTAATAGATAGTTAATATATAGTTAATAGTTAGAGGAAAAAAAAAATGATGTGGAAAACAGGACACAAATTTTGTACAATGACACTGTACAACAATTTTGAAAAGGGATGTAGCGCAGCTTGGTAGCGCGTTTGTTTTGGGTACAAAATGTCACGGGTTCAAATCCTGTCATCCCTACCTATTTTTTATCCTATGAACATTTACGAGGGATTCATTAGGAATAAAATTGGACATAATCTTTTAATTTATACAGACTCTATTTACGCAATACCCTTTGAAATCTTTTTATTAACAATCGTATCTACTGTTATAGGATTGTTATAGGATATAAGAAAGCGCTCTTAGTTCAGTTCGGTAGAACGCGGGTCTCCAAAACCCGATGTCGTAGGTTCAAATCCTACAGAGCGTGATTCCATTCCGTTTATGTTATGTTGAATTACCAGGAAATAGCTTAAGAAAACAAAGTATAATTGCAATTTGAATTTGACCTCCTCCTACAAGGAGGAGGTCAATAAAAAAAAAGAAATGTTACTCAATCAAAGGTCCAACTGATCACCGCG